ATTTGATTATTTCATTTATACTACTTATTACATTTTCATTTATACTACTTATTACATTTCAAAAGATTTTTTTGAAATTATCTAGTTAATAGCTAAAAAGCCTTCTTCCTTATTAATAATATCCATTATTCTAGAACAGAATTTGATAAAAGAAGCTTTTTTGCAATAGAAACAAAGATGGGGAAAGAGTTACCTCTTGCTAAGGCAAAGCCTTTATTTAATGAAATTCTTTATTCTTTCATTAAGAACTAATCCAATCTCCCCAAGTAGGATTCGAACCTACGACCAATCAGTTAACAGCCGACCGCTCTACCACTGAGCTACTGAGGAACAACGGCAGATTCTACCTCTTAGAGTTCAACTTTTGTTCTCAACCCATAAACAATATAAGTCCCAAGCTTCCTTCGTAACTCCCGGAACTTCGTCGTAGTGTCCCCCTTACATGTCTCATTTCATATATGGAAGATAGTATTCTCATATCATCAATATTTTTCTATTATACTAGAATATATATGCAAGATGATATTTGCATATAATCAATATATGACTCTCTCGAATATATATGTCAAACATCTTTTTTTTTTGAATCCATTCTGTCTTACTCTATCAAAAAAGCCTTCCAATCTATGTATCAAATAGAAGAAAAAGGAATGAAGACAAGAAATCATGGATTTTCACCTTTCCTTATTCAAGTAAATCAAAGATATGCATTTTTTCGTTGAAACTAGAAGGCCAAACGGCTGTAGATTCGGGGTTTTCACTTATAGCTGAGCATCAGGGAAAGGTCCTTTATACTAATAGTCAAAAGATCCTTTTTTCAAGGAATGGGAATACTTTCAGTATTCCTTTAGTTAAGTATCAAGGTTCCAACAAAAAAACTTTGATCCATCAAAAACCCCGGGTTCAGGGAGGTAAATGCGTTAAAAAAGGTCAAATTTTGGCGGACGGTGCCGCTACAGTTGATGGGGAACTCGCTTTAGGAAAAAACATATTAGTAGCTTATATGCCATGGGAGGGTTATAATTCTGAAGATGCAGTACTAATTAGTGAACGTCTGATATATGAAGATATTTTTACTTCTTTTTCTATTCGGAGATATGAAATTAAGACTTATATGACAAATCTATTGGTTTGATACGAATAATGGAAGTCGTTTCAGTATGTTAAGGATACATATGTATCCACAATCTAGATAGAATTCGAAAATAGTCTATTTCCTATACCAATATAGGAATAAAGAAATTCGCAGAATTCTTAAAGACTTTTTTCCTTAATTTCTTTATAAATAGATACAAATATACCTTTTTTTTGTATTGTAAAGGGGTATCCAATCTTTGAATTTTTTTCTTTCTTTTTTCGAATATTTGAGTTATAGCCCTTTTTTTTTTGGAAACTCTGTTGCAGACTTTTGATTTCATCATAGCTATGCTACAGAATTTGAAAAATCTTATTCATTCTTACTGGTATGTATTTTCAATTTTAAGGGATTATATCCCGATAACATGATAGTTTTTAGAAACTCAGACCGGAGGTGCAGAATGCGAACTATCCAAGAACTCGAACTAGATGCGAATAAAGCAAAAAACCTAGTTCGATTGGAAATAAAAAGCAGGAATTTACTGATTTGAATAATTCAGAACTTCAGCATCTCTACCAAGAGATTCATGAGGCAAGACGTTCTACCTATGAACCTGACACATTACCTTATGATGGCGTTATTGCGTTTATGTATTATATTCTAGAAAAATGTGATGAGAATTTCTTTGAATCTATTTCTGATCAAGAGAGATCTCTTATAAGAAAAACATCACATAGGACTATTCCAAACTATTCGTATTTGGTATATCTAAAAGGTGAAATAAAAGAAAAAATAAGAAGATTGGTCAAAGGACAAAATATACCACCATTGCAGAAAGGAAAAAATGTACCAGCTCAGTCTTTTTTTTCTTTTCTAGAAAAGGTTCTTGGGGACGAAATGTTCTTCAAGCCCAAGAAATAATTCTAAGATTTCTGAACCAAAAACTCCAGGTCCTAAAACTGAATAGAAAAGTTTTGGTCATGGTCCTGAAACCAAACAAAGAATTCTAAGATTTCTGAATTCTTAATATTCTTAATTATTAAGAAAATTTTTGTTAATAATTTTCTTATTGGCCAACATAAGCATAATATTGATCCAATTTTTTTTCTCACTGTTACTAAAAAGAGTGAAATGAATCCCCTTAATAAAAATAAAGGGGATTATTCTTGAAAATTATTAGTAGTTAATTTTCAGGTTTCCTTATTTGTCTTATTTTTATGTCGAAAATCCATATATGGACATAGATGGAGTTCACTAAAATCTCATGTGATTTATCAAACAGAATAGAAATTCCACTAGATTGATCTATAGATAGGGATCGTCGATAAATAATGATCAACTAAAGGTATTTTTTTCGATAAAAAGCTACTAAGCTTCAAAATTATTTGGAATGGAAATATGAGGATATCACAATGCTTAATCACATAGAATTGTACAACTTTTACAGTTACAGATTTATCACTAATGCTAACAAAAAATAAATAAGTCCTGTCTTTGTGGGAAAGACCTATTAACGGCCACGGACCTATTAATGGTCAAGATCCTTTTGATTTTAAAGAGTCACTGGAATCAGACTCGTTTAATGAAAAAGAGGATGTTCATTCTGATTCAGAATCAGAAAAGGATATTGATCAAAAGGATATTGATTCTGATTCAGAATCAGAAAAGGAGGAAAAGGATATTGATTCTGATTCAGAATCAGAAAAGGAGGAATCAGATGATAAGGACTATGATTCTGATGAGTCCTATGATTCCGCTGACAAGGACTTTATCTTGTATCAAGAGTTGGAAGAGTTTTTTTAAGAAATCATTTTAGTCCTCTTCTTCACCAGATTGAGCGGTTCATATAATACCATGAAGAAACTAAAACTCTTAATAGGTGTTCTCAATTTACTAGAAGAAATAAACAAGGGTGTTAAGTATTTCAAACCGTCAATCGACGATCCATCAGAGGAGTTGGACCCATCGTATTCACTCCCATTTTCGGAATCCGAGTGGGAAGAAGAGGGGGATTCGCAAATTAATGAGCTCCCTCCGAGCTATCGTTGCGAATTGATTTCTTACTGGATCCGGGGTTCTATTTTCTCAAATAAAATATCGAGAAATCCAAATATCTACCTTTCGGGACCAAAGGTGATAAAATTTCTCCGGAAAATTTGATTTGTCACATAATCAAATCCTTCATTTGATTTGGATAGAATAAAAAAGTAGTATATGAATCAATCCAAATTTTTGTGTGTACTAGATTCAAATAACTGGCATAATTCTGATTTTTTGATTTTTCCTGATCGGAAAAATCATCCATGAAAAAGAAAGAAAAAAGATAGAAAAATTTTGTTATTTATGATCAAAAATTCATTCACTCCTATTATTCCACAAGAAGAAAATAAGGGTTCTGTTGAATTTCAAGTATTCAGTTTCACCAATAAGATACAGAGACTTACTTCCCATTTAGAATTGCACAAAAAAGATTTTTTATCGGAAAGGGGTCTACGAAAAATTCTGGGAAAACGTCAACGGTTGCTGACTTATTTGTCAAAGAAAAATCGAGTACGTTATAATAAATTAATTGATCAGTTGAATATTCGAGAGCCACAAACTCGTTAATTTCATCGTTTGAATTTTTTTTTAGTAGTATTCGATTTTTCATTTTGATGAGCCTCACTTTGAGGAATTCATGGAATAATGAATTCAGGAAGAAAAGATATGACTGTACCGGTTACAAGAAAAGATCTCATGATAGTCAATATGGGTCCTCACCACCCATCAATGCATGGTGTTCTTCGACTGATCCTTACTCTCGATGGTGAAGATGTTATTGATTGTGAACCCATATTGGGCTATTTACACAGAGGAATGGAAAAAATAGCGGAAAACCGAACAATTATACAATATCTACCTTATGTAACACGGTGGGATTATTTAGCTACTATGTTCACAGAGGCAATAACGGTAAATGCACCAGAAAAATTGGAAAATGTTCAAGTACCTCAAAGAGCTAGCTATATCCGAGTTATTATGCTGGAATTGAGCCGTATAGCTTCTCATTTGTTATGGCTTGGACCTTTTATGGCAGATATCGGTGCACAGACTCCTTTCTTCTATATTTTCAGAGAGAGAGAATTGATATACAATCTATTCGAAGCCGCCACAGGTATGCGAATGATGCATAATTATTTCCGCATCGGGGGGGTAGCTGCTGATCTACCTTATGGATGGATAGAGAAATGTTTCGATTTCTGCGATTATTTCTTAACAGTTTTTGTTGAATATCAAAAACTGATTACACGGAATCCCATTTTTTTGGAACGAGTGGAAGGAGTGGGCATTATTGGTGGAGAAGAAGCAGTAAATTGGGGTTTATCCGGTCCAATGTTACGAGCTTCTGGAATCCAATGGGATCTTCGTAAAGTTGATAATTATGAGTGTTACAATGAATTCGATTGGGAAATCCAATGGCAAAAAGAAGGAGATTCATTAGCTCGTTATTTAGTACGAATCGGTGAAATGAGGGAATCCATAAAAATAATTCAACAGGCTCTAGAGGGAATTCCTGGAGGACCCTATGAGAGTTTAGAAGTCCGACGCTTTGATAGAGCAAAGAATTCCGAATGGAATGATTTTGCATATAGATTTATAAGTAAAAAACCTTCACCCAATTTTGAATTGTCGAAACAAGAACTTTATGTGAGAGTGGAAGCCCCAAAAGGGGAATTAGGGATTTATTTGATAGGAGATAATAGTGTTTTCCCCTGGAGATGGAAAATTCGTCCACCCGGTTTTATCAATTTGCAAATTCTTCCTCAGCTAGTTAAAAGAATGAAATTGGCTGATATCATGACGATATTAGGTAGTATAGATATCATTATGGGAGAAGTTGATCGTTGAAATGATAATTGATACGACAGAAGTACAAACTATCAATTCTTTCTCTACATCGGGATTTTTCAAAGAAGTCTATGGACTGATATGGATTGTACCTATTTTGACCCTGCTATTGGGAATCATAATAGGAGTACTAGTAATTGTTTGGTTAGAAAGAGAAATATCTGCAGCGATCCAACAGCGTATTGGGCCTGAATATGCTGGTCCGTTGGGAATTCTTCAAGCTATAGCAGATGGGACTAAATTACTTTTGAAAGAGGATCTCCTCCCATCTCGAGGAGATATTCGTCTGTTTAGTGTCGGACCGTCTATAGCAGTTATATCAGTTCTACTAAGCTATTTAGTAATTCCTTTTGAGTATCGTCTTGTTTTAGCTGATCTCGGTATAGGTGTTTTTTTATGGATCGCCATTTCAAGTATTGCTCCTATTGGTCTTCTTATGTCAGGATATGGATCGAATAATAAATATTCCTTTTCAGGTGGTCTACGAGCTGCTGCTCAATCTATTAGTTATGAAATACCATTAACTCTATGTGTATTATCAATATCTCTACGTGTGATTCGTTGGAATATGAACTTTTACCTCTTTTTCTTCTAAAAATCAAAGAACAAAAAGAGGTTCAATGTATTGAATAGATATTCTCATTTTTTTATTCAGCATTCGGGTTGATGAGTTAAACCAGATAGTTATATGAGTGAAACAAAACAGCTTATCAATTTGTAGTAAGAATAAAAAATCTCATTCCCTATGTACAAGAATCAAGTTGAAGTAAACATAAGTAGCGTAAACTGTTTACCCCAAGATTCCGATTTTTTGATTAGTCATCATATCTTGAAGCGGGTGCAAACAAAAGATCAACTGTATGGAGTTTCTACTACTTTCTTTTATTTATTACTATACCGGCGATCAATCAAAAGTCAGTGGACAGTTAGGAACACCAAGGTACACAAAAGATTAGTAATCGAGATAATGTAAGGTATCAAAAAAGAGGTTTTTCCACATAAAACGAATCATAATAAGGACTTGAAATTGGTAGAAATGATCAAGTAGTACTTCCTTACGATTCCGATCTAGAGTATGCTCCTATTCACTGATTAAAGAAATGACTATCAAGAACGAATTAATCCTTTATTTTTTTTTGAAGTACCCTCCCCTGAGACAGAAGAAGAGGAAAAAAGAAATGGAATGCCATATATGGTATGAATAATAAAAAAAATCTTTCTTTATTCTTTCTTCCATATTCATACATATACAATTCTTATCATGATTCATGAACTAATGCCTAATTCTTTATATTTATTGATATAACGAGTATTTTATTGAAAGATTCAGTTATTACCGAACAAAGAGAGATTCTCATTATAAAGGATAAGATCAATTCGGAAGCAACTTTTTGATTATTCTAGCAGACAGAATTCCATTGGTCTAATTTGGGACTCTCCGATCTATCTTTATTCTGTCTACCCCCAAAGAAAGATGCCGATAATACCGAACTAGTCCTTACATTTTTTGTGGCCATAGAGGAGCCGTATGAAGCTGAGGTTTCATGTACGGTTTTGAAATAGCGATGAAAACAGTCATGTTTTTTTCGACTATGATTATCTAACAGTTCAAGTACAGTTGATATAGTTGAAGCACAGTCCAAATATGGTTTTTGGGGGTGGAATCTGTGGCGTCAGCCTATAGGCTTTCTAGTTTTTCTAATTTCTTCTCTAGCCGAATGTGAGAGATTGCCTTTTGATTTACCAGAAGCAGAGGAGGAATTAGTAGCAGGTTATCAAACCGAATATTCGGGTATCAAATATGCTCTCTTTTATCTTGCTTCTTACCTAAATCTATTAGTTTCTTCATTATTTGTCACAATTCTTTACTTAGGTGGGTGGAATTTCTCTATTCCGTACATATCCATTCCTGAACTTTTTAAAATAAAGAAAATGGCTGGAATTTTTGGAATGACAATTGGTATCTTTATTACATTAGCTAAGGCTTATTTGTTTCTCTTCATTTCTATCACAACAAGATGGACTTTACCTAGGATGAGAATAGACCAGTTATTAAATCTTGGATGGAAATTTCTTTTACCTATTTCTCTAGGTAATCTTTTATTAACAACTTCTTCTCAACTTGTCTCACTATAAATAACAGAATACGATAACAAGATTCTCGATTCATAATATCTCTCAAACAAGAGAAAGAAACTTCCATTTTCTCATTGATATTTACAATATGTTCCCTATGGTAACTGGGTTCATGAATTATGGTCAACAAACAATACGAGCTGCAAGGTACATTGGTCAAGGTTTCATAATTACCTTATCCCACACAAATCGTTTACCTGTCACTATTCAATATCCTTATGAAAAATCGATCATGTCAGAGCGTTTCCGGGGTCGAATCCACTTTGAATTTGATAAATGTATTGCTTGTGAAGTATGTGTTCGTGTATGCCCGATAGATCTACCCCTTGTTGATTGGAGATTGGAAAGAGATATTAAAAAGAAACAATTGCTAAATTATAGTATTGATTTCGGGGTTTGTATATTTTGTGGTAATTGTGTCGAGTATTGTCCAACAAACTGTTTATCAATGACTGAAGAATATGAACTTTCTACTTATGATCGTCATGAATTGAATTATAATCAAATTGCTTTGGGTCGGTTACCAATCTCAATAATTGGAGATTACACAATTCAAACTGTTATGAATTCGACTCAATTCCAAATAGATAAAGAGAATTCCTTTGATTCAAGAACGATTACTAATTACTAAGATTTTTTTTGGTTAGTCAGTAACTACAAAGAAAACTCAAAACTATTGATTGTCGAAAATCACTCTTTGATTGAAACTGACAATCTATTTTTCGTGATGGGATGATTTCGAAATATACAATTTGAACCACTATTCAAACTAGTCTTTTTTCGGATAAAAATTCTATTTACATTAATCCATATTTCCTTTTCATTCTATGACAAATTTATCATAAACTATATTTTATACAAGAAGAAAATAGGGTAATCCCTTTTCCTTTCCTGGACCTTTTAGTATGGTCATGATATATTTCAATTTCTTTGTTTTTTTTTTACATAATGGATTTACCTCGACCAATACATGATATTCTTGTGGTATTTCTGGGATCAGTTCTTGTATTAGGGGGTCTAGGGGTAGTATTACTTACCAATCCAATTTATTCTGCCTTTTCGTTGGGATTTGTTCTTATTTCGATATCTTTATTCTATATTTCATTGAACTCCTATTTTGTAGCTGCCGCACAGCTCCTTATTTATGTCGGAGCCATAAATGTATTGATCTTATTTGCTGTAATGTTCATGAATACTTCACAATATTCCAAAGATTCCTATCTTTGGACCATTGGAGATGGGGTTACTTCAATGGTTTGTACAACTATTCTTTTTTCACTAATGACTACTATCCTAGATACATCATGGTACGGGATTCTTTGGACTACAAGATCAAACCAAATTATAGAACAGGACCTCATAAATAACGTTCAACAAATTGGGATTCATTTAGCAACAGATTTTTTTCTTCCCTTTGAACTCATTTCTATAATTCTTTTAGTTTCCTTGATAGGAGCAATTACTATGGCTCGACAATAAGAAATACTTAGATTAGAATGATTCCAAATTCTAAGAATTGATAATTCTAAATAAAAAAAATCCAAATTTTTTGTCCCTTTTTACCTCAAATAATAAATAATAATAGTAAATCTAAATACTAAATAATAATAATTAGAATTAAAAAAAATATATATATTTATTTTATCAAAATTGAAAAATTAATTAAGGAGTTAATAAATCATGTTTGAACATACGCTTTTTTTCAGTGTTTATTTATTCTCTATTGGTCTCTACGGATTAATAACAAGTCGAAATATGGTTAGGGCACTTATGTGCATTGAACTTATACTTAATTCTGTTAATTTAAATCTTGTAACTTTTTCTAACATGGTTGATAATCGACAATTAAAAGGAGATATTTTATCCATTTTTGTTATAGCTATTGCAGCTGCTGAAGCGGCTATCGGATTAGCCATTGTTTCATCCATTTATCGTAACAGAAAATCAACTAGTATCAATCAATCAAATTTCTTAAATAATTAATTATTTTTTTTATATCATAGAGATAAATCATCAAAAAGAAACTTAACTTAATTTCAGTACTTTATTCTATATTCTATTCATTTTTTTTTTTTGAATTTTTGAATTGAATATATTATATTCTTAGTGAAATAAGAAAAACCAATTCGTGAAAAATTCGTATTTAGTACGTATAATTTTAATTAATCTAGTAATTATTGTTGAGATCAAATTCTTAATCTTTTGGCCTTTTTTTTAATTTAAGTACCATTCCATTATATATAAAATAATAATTTTTTTATTTATTATATTTAATATATTAAATTAAATAAAATTTTATTGTTCAATTTTTAATAAACCACTGCTTCATCTGGTGTATAAAATATAATTGACTTCTTTACTACTTTGACCAGATCGAAAATTTTTAATTTCCAAAATTTTAATTTAGAAATTCAATGTCACATTCAGTAAAAATTTACGATACCTGTATAGGGTGTACTCAATGTGTGCGAGCTTGTCCTACGGATGTATTGGAAATGATATCTTGGGATGGATGTAAAGCCAAACAAATTGCTTCCGCACCAAGAACGGAAGATTGTGTAGGTTGTAAAAGATGTGAATCTGCCTGCCCGACAGATTTTTTAAGTGTCCGTGTTTATCTAGGGCCTGAAACAACTCGTAGCATGGCTCTAGCTTATTGATACGTTAGAAAAAGTTCCATCTGAATCTTTTGATTCCTATTTACCGAAAAAACCCGTACTCGATTAAAGCTTTAATTTCGAGCACGGGTTTCTCTGGTCAAAACGTATCTCGTTCTTATCATTCATGAATTATTTTCCTTGGTTAACAATACTTGTTGTTTTTCCTATATTCGCAGGTTCTTTTATTTTCTTTTTTCCTCATAAAGGAAACAAGATATATCGATGGTATACTCTATATATATGTTTGTTAGAACTTATTCTAACAGCTTATGTATTTTTTTATTATTTCCAATTTGATGTTAAATTAATTCAACTTAATGAAAATTTCAAATGGATAGATGTTTTTGATTTCCACTGGAGATTGGGAGTCGATGGGCTTTCCATACAACCTGTTTTACTGACAGGTTTTATTACTACTTTAGCCTGTTTAGCAGCTTGGCCAATTACTCGAAATTGCCAATTGTTTTATTTTCTATTATTAGCAATGTATAGCGCTCAAATGGGATTATTTCTTTCTCAAAACCTTTTACTTTTCTTTATTATGTGGGAATTAGAATTAATTCCCGTTTACTTACTTTTATCCATGTGGGGGGGTAAAAAACGTCTTTATTCGGCTACTAAATTCATTTTATACACAGCAGCAGGATCTGTCTTTTTTTTAGCTGCAGTTCTGGGTATGGGTTTGTACGCTTCTAATAAACCAGTACTAGATTTTGAAAAATTAATTAATCAATCATATCCTGTTGTATTAGAAATAACATTTTATATTGGGTTTCTTATTGCATATGCTATCAAATTGCCTATTATACCCCTGCATACATGGTTACCAGATACCCACGGCGAAGCACATTATAGTACATGTATGCTCTTAGCTGGAATTTTATTAAAAATGGGAGCATATGGATTAATTCGGATTAATATGGAATTATTACCCCATGCTCATTCTATATTTTCTCCTTGGTTAATAATAATAGGAACGATACAAATTATTTATGGAGCTTCAACTTCTTTTGGTCAACGCAATTTAAAAAAAAGAATAGCATATTCTTCTATATCTCATATGGGTTTCATAGCTATAGGAATTGGTTCTATAACCGACATAGGACTAAATGGAGCTATTTTACAAATACTTTCTCATGGATTTATTGGTGCTGCCTTTTTTTTCTTGGCAGGGACGAGTTGTGATAGAATTCGTCTTGTTTATCTTGAAGAAATGGGAGGAATATCTATATTAATGCCAAAAATATTTGCTTTGTTCAGTAGTTTCTCTATGGCTTCCTTTGCATTACCAGGACTGAGCGGTTTTATTGCAGAATTTGTAGTATTTCTGGGATTTATTACTAGTCAAAAATATCTTTTAATACCAAAAATAATAATTACTTTCGTAATGGCTATTGGAGTAATATTAACTCCAATTTATTTGTTATCTATATTACGTCAGATGTTTTACGGTTACAAATTATTTCATGTTTCAAACTCGAATTTTTTTGATTCGGATTCTGGATCACGAGAACTCTTCCTTTCAATCTGTCTTTTTTTACCAATAATAGGAATTGGTATTTATCCTGATTTTGTTTTCTCATTATCAATTGAGAGAGTACAAACTATCTTATCTAATTATTATAATGGATAATGTTTTATCTTTTTTTAAGAAGAAAATGTTTCTATAATAAAATAAAATTTTTCTAATTAAATGAATTAGGTAAAAGATTTTTTCATTTTATTTCATAATGAACGAAATTTTAATCAGATATATGTTGAGTTTTTGAAAATTAAAAAAAATTATCAAAAACTCAAAAAAAAGTTTTCATTAGATTGGAAAAAACAATCTTTTTTTCTTATATTTTTTCTTATATATCTAAAATATATAAATTCAAAATTCAGATCTGAGATTTTTTGAGTTTCGACAATTTTTTTATTATGTAAGCCCACTTAGCTCAGAGGTTAGAGCATCGCATTTGTAATGCGATGGTCATCGGTTCAACTCCGATAGTGGGCTTTTTTTCCTTTTTTATAGAGAATCTATAATTGAAAATCTTTTGGTAAAAAAAGAATAGTGAAGAAATCTTTTTGATCTTTTTTTTTTTTGAATCGAAACAAAAATCTCTATTTTCAAACTAATTTTGGTTTAATTTTAATTAAATTAAATATTAAACCTAGGACTTTTTCAAAATTTCAATAATCTAAATGTAGAATATTAGACTATTGAAAATCTTTTCATTTTTATTTTTGATTTTGATTGGTGTTTCTTTTTATGAATTCTTTTTAAGAATTTGCTTTTTTTTATTATAAAAAAAAAATAAAACCAAAATTATTATTTTTTTGATTAGAAAAAATTGCTTTTTTTATATTTGATAAAAAAATTGCGATTTTATTAAAAATTTGCTTAGTTTGGAAAAAGCACCTTCATAAAGTCGCTATGCTATATTTATTATAAATACATCACTAAGAAAAAAATAAAAAGAGACGAATTAATAACTTAAAAAACTAAATCAGAAAAGATTCAAATTCTTCTTTTACATATATTATATTGGCTATTAAATTTGAATAGTAAAGGATTTAATTATGATTGAAAGATTGAAAAACCTTTTTCAAATGGTTCAAAGATGAGTAAATGGTTTTATTTTTCTTACAAAAGAAAGAGAATACTATTTTTATCTTATTCTTGCTCTGCTATGAATAATCTATATAGCAATGAAATACTTAGAGACTCCCAAGAAATTAGACCCATTCTCTTTACTTCTATTTTTGAATGACAAAAACGACGAAGATGATGATAATTCAGATTTGAAAGAGCTACAGCTATCTTTAAGGTCAACCTCTCATTCTCAATTCCTTTATTACAAGATAAAGGAATTTTAAAAATCGAGTTTTTTAGTTAAAAATACAAAAAAAATCATTTTGTTACTTTAAAAGATTTTTTACAAAAAATTTTAAAAGTATTGTACTAATAAAGTTTTCTACCGATGTTAATATAGATAATATTAATTACCTGTAGGGTTTTTTGATATTCTTTATTTAGGATACCGAAAAATTCTTTTTTATGGGATACTAATACTAAAAAATTTTTTGGTATCCTAAATATATATAGGATACTTAAGTTGGTGAATTAAAAAAAAAAATGAACCATTTTTTTCATTTCAGTTGAAAAAGATTCAGAGGAAAAGAATTTTTAAATGTTATATGTTCTTCCATTAAAGCATATAAACTTTTTTTTTTTTAAGTAAAGATATATATTTTCTAATATATTAATAAATTCAACTATATATAAATTGAAATGAACCGTAGCTATGTAAACCTATTCCTAACAGATTGATACCAAAATAACATATCCAAATAATAAGAAATCCGATAGAAGCTATAAATGCAGAATTTATACCTTTCCAATTTTGGTGTATTCTAATATGTAAATAAATTGCAAATATTGTCCAAGTTATAAATGCCCAAGTTTCTTTGGGATCCCAATTCCAATAGGATCCCCAAGCTTCATTAGCCCATACTGCTCCACAAAGAATACCCAAAGTTAAAATGATAAATCCAAAAGTAATAACACGATAACTCCAATAATCCAAACGCTCAAATAATTCATATTTGTAATAATTTGTAAATAAAGGGAACGAGCTTTTTTTCAAAAGATTTATCTTTTCTTTCCAATAATGAATTTGACCATTTGGAACGGAACGACGTAATTTCTCAATCACAAAAGAATCAATCTTTTTTTGACATGTAAGAATTAAAAGAGCAACTGATAATAAAGACCCGCATAAAAGAGCTGCATAACTCAACAACATCATACTTACATGCATTATTAACCACTGAGATTGCAGTGCAGGTACTAATATTGTGGATTTATTAATTTCTGCTGAGAGACAGAAACCTGATGTCGCAAAAGCTTGAGTAAAAATGGTACTTGGTGTAATTATTGTATTTAACTCATAATTATGGTTCCGAGTCTTTGTAAGCATATGAATAACACAGAGACTACATGAAAGAAAGATTAAAGACTCATATAAATTACTTAATGGAAAGTGCCCTGAATAAATCCAACGAAAAATTAAAAATGCCATTGTAGAGAAAAAAGTAAAAATCATCCCTTTCTCTAAGGAATTACGTAACTCAAGAATATTACCAAATAATAAGATAATCAAGTTAATTATAATAACTATTGAAGTAATTGAAAAAGAAATATGATTTAATATATATTCTACAGTTAGAAATATCATAAAAGAATTTTATCTACAGAATTTTGAATTTATAATTATAATTTCAAAATAAATTATAACATATATATAGTCATGCCGCCACTCGGACTCGAACCGAGATACACTAGGCACTGCTTCCTAAGAGCAGCGTGTCTACCAATTTCACCATGGCGGCTTTTTTTAAATAATAAGCCAATTCATGTTTAATCGTCAAGATTAAAAAATTTTATTTGAAATAAGAAATTTTAGAATCGATAAAGAGAAAAGATTTTTTTTCATTTTATTTTGACATCCTCAATGGCAAAATCTTGCTTTTTTTATAAAACTTACTATTTTTTTCTCATTTATCTTATTTTCTGTATCAATAATGATAGGAAGAAAAATCATTTTTTTTAATATTTAAAAAAATTACAAAAAACAAAAAGAATTTAGTCTTTTTTCTTTTTTAATATTCTAGTAGAATAAAAAAAAATAAATGCAAAGTTTTTATCATTTATCTTTTTTTATTTTTTAATGTTAAAATTAATAGTAATTTAACAGTAAATTATAAATCTTTTTTTAATTTTTAAAAAATTTTTAAAAAATATATATAAGATAGGAAATATTTAAATCTCAAATTTAAATTAAGTTCTATTAAACTTTTCACAATAGAAGAAAAGATTTTCTTCTATTGTGAAAAGTTAATTAATAAGTAAATTGTTACTTAATTAAGTAATTGAAATCCTAAGATATAGATATTATTTTTCTAATTAAAAAATATATAAATTATATATAATATATAGTTCTAATTAAAGTCTAATCTTAACTAAAATTTACTAACTAAATTAATAAAAATTAATCTCTTAAAAATAAGAATTAAATTAATGTAAAATTAATTTAATTATTTATTTTAAAGCTAGTTTTTTATTAGCATTTTAAACTATTTATAGCATTTTAATCTATATTTATTAAAGGAATACTTTATTGTAGAAATACATAAAAACCAAAAACTCTTTTATTTGGTTTTTGTTTCAAAAAACTTTTTGAATTTCCAATAGAAAGTGATTTTGCTAAAGAAGAGGCTTTTACTGCAATTAAATATCCTTTTTTTCTCCAGATATTTCTACGAATACGTTTTTTTGACATAGAAGTACGTTTTTTTGGAACAGCCATTGAAAGTTTTTTTTATTTTATTTTTTTATGTGAAATACATTTTTTTCAAAAAAAAAAAAAAAAGAATTATAATTATATTATTTAATTAATTTAGCATACCAAATAATCTTACAAAAAAGAAACTTATTCTTGCTACTAATCTATTGATGTAATTTCAGTTTGCGTCAGACTTTTTATTTTAATAATTGAAATAAAGTATCTTTACAAATGAAGGATTTGATTTGGGTAGAAATTGATTTCTATACAATACCTCAAAAATTTGAGAAATTTCATAACCTTTGGTCCCGAAAGGTAAATATTTGGATTTCTCGATATTTTATTTGAAAAAATAAAACCCCGGACCCAGTAAGAAATTAATTCGCAATTAGGTTATTATATTATTTTATGACATTTATCCCACAAGCCTTTTAATTCAATCAAGAATAAAAACAATTTAGATTGAAGATCATCGCCTTATCTTATACGGGGAGGTAGAAGGATTCGAACTTTCTATTGTATTCTATTATAATTAGAAAAGAATTTTTGAACATAACGAGACAAAACCCGTTCCGTGCTTTTTTTTCTTATAGAAAAACATATATCCTATCAAAATTGAATATATAATTCAATAGAAAAGAAAATCTTTTCAAATAAGATTTTTTTTGATGAGTCTTTTTCCATTTTTTATGTTTTATAGTCTATTGTGTGTCTTTCTTATCTTAATTAAATTATTCTTGCTTTTTCTTTCTTATATTTTGAAATTCAGTGCAATTAAGGATTTTTAAATGACTGAAATTCTATAGGTCAGTTACACACATATCCAAATAATATTTCTATTATTTATTTTTTCTAATAGAAATTAGAAATATCTAATACTAATAGGAAAAAACTCTTAGATATTTTTTTTTGATCTGACTTTACAAACAAAATGTATTTGCTAATATATTATTAGATATTTAGATGAAAGACAAAGAGGAATAAAATAATAGAAAAAATAAAGGAGAATCTTATTAACTTAATTTTAATATATATATATATATAAAAAGACTTTTAAATTCTTTAGAAAACTTTAATTTAGTTATATATTATTCTAAATTTCTAATATATAAATTATGAATTATAAGATATTTAATTAATTTTTAATATATAAATTATGAATTATAAGATATTTAATTACGTATTTAACTACAGAGAACCTTTCCTTCTATATTTCTATGTAATACATGTTTTTAATATATATAAATAAATAATATGTGTTTCAATAAATATTTCATTTATAAACATAAAAAAATTTTATGTTCTAAAATTCTTGAATATCTGTAGAATATGTGAATTAAAAAAAAAGGAAGATTAATAAAAACAATGATACAAAAGATAAAAAAAAGAATAAATAAAATGAGACTCTACCATTTCCTGTAACTCTAACCCCTTCTCCTATAAAAAAACTTGTAATACCTATTCCATTTGGAATACCATCAATTATATGTTTATCAAAAAATTCAGTGAATTTACTTAATCTTCTTATACCCAATATAAAAACATTAGTATAAAGAATATCTATGTAACCACGATTATATGACCAATTATATATTGCATTTTGTATTTGGTCTAGGAAATCTCTTTTAACACCTTTTTTGAAAAATAAATTAATAAGAAATAAATTCGGAAAAAAGGAATTTATAGATCCATAAAAAATGAATGCTATGGATAATCCAAAAGTTGCTATACTTACTGAAAAAATTACATTTTGCAAGAACTCATAAAAAATTACATATTGATTTGAACTTTCGATGAAAGAATTTTTTGATAAAGTTAACCATCTTGATAATAAATCAAGATCTAGTCCGCTTCCATCAAAGTGAATTCCTATTAAACCAATGAACACAGTAAAAACTATTAATAGGAGAAGAGGGATTAACATAGTATTGTCTGATTCATGAGGAAATAAAGAAGTATATTTATTTGCTTCAAAAATATTGAAGCAGTATATTTTATTTCTTAGACTATTCTTTTTTTCTTTTGAAAAAAAGGAGACTTTTTTATTTATTTTTGATAAAGGCAAACTTCTATTGGTATTTGATTTGTTACATGTGCTTTTACCCCATAAAGATATTGAATAAAAGAAATTTGTTTTAGTACTACTATAAGCTTGAAAATTAATACGTAAATATCCATCAAAAGTAAGTAAGTATACTCGAAACATATAAAATGCTGTTAATCCTGCAGTGAAATAAGCTATTATCCCATAAATTGGAGAATGTAACCAACTATTACTAAGAATCTCATCTTTAGACCAGAAACAAGCAAGGGGTGGAATACCACAAAGAGAGAGTGTACCCAATAAAAAAGCAGTTTTTGTAATTGGGATATAGTTAGTTAAACCACCCATAAAAACCATATTTTGATTTTTATCCGGTGAATATCCAACAACAGGTTCCATTGAATGAATAATGGATCCAGATCCTAAAAATAATAAAGCCTTAGAGTAAGCATGGGTTATCAAATGAAATAAAGCAGCTCGAAACGAGCCTATACCTAAAGCCATTATAATATAACCCAATTGAGACATTGTAGAATAGGCTAAGCTTCTTTTAATGTCTTTTTGAGCAAGAGCCAAAGTAGCTCCTAAAAATAAAGTTATTAAACCTATTGAAGAAATTATATCCATTATATAAGGTGTTATTAAGAAAAGAGGAAACAGTCGAGCTACAAGAAAAACTCCCGCTGCTACCATGGTAGCGGCGTGTATAAGAGCAGAAATAGGAGTAGGTCCTTCCATGGCATCAGGTAACCATATGTGAAGAGGAAATTGTGCGGATTTAGCAATCGCACCAAGAAATAATAAAAAGGTACATAAAGTAGTAAATAAAGAATTCACTTCATTTTTTTGGATAAAATTATTGGTTATTTCAAATAAATCTCGAAATTCGAAACTACCTATTATCCAATAAAAACCTAAAATTCCTAATAATAAACCAAAATCACCTATACGATTAGTTATAAAGGCTTTTTGGCAGGCATTTGCAGCGAGCGGTCGTGTAAACCAAAATCCTATTAACAAATAGGAAAATATTCCTACTATTTCCCAAAAAACATAAATTTGTATCAAATTTGAACTTGTAACTAGTCCCAACATAGAAGCATTGAAAAAATTCAAATAAGCAAAAAATCTCAAATATCCTTGATCATGAGACATATAACTATCGCTGTAAATAAGAACTGTGATTCCAACAGTAGTAATGAGTATTAACATAATTGAGGTCAATGGATCAATCAAATATCCGAATTCTAAGGAAAAATCCTTATTAATCGTCCAAGACCATAGGTATTGATAAATCAAATTCCCATTTATTTGTTGAATAGAAAGATTTAAAGAAAATATCAGAGTTATGAATAAAAAGAAAATACTTGGAAAAGCCCATATGCGACGAATACTTTTCGTCGCTGTGGAAATAAGTAGAAGTCCAATACCTATTATTATTGGAACTATAAGTGAAAGAAAGGGTATTATCCATGCATATTGATATATAAGTTCCATAAGATATTAAGAAGTTTAATTGTTAATTGATATTTTTTCCTTTCCTGAAAATTTGATTCACTAATTCTTATCTTTAATAAAATATAATATATTAAATATTCAAAGTTCAAGAATACTGTAAAGAATAAATAATAAATAAGACAATACGATTTTAAGTCAAATATAAAAATTAAAAAATTCTGTACTTTTTTTTATCAAAATTGTAAAAAGAGAAAATATTATTGAGAGAAAATATTATTTCGATTGAAATAAATAGGAATAGGATAGATAAAGATATTTTGATTTCCTCAAAAAATGAATTTTACCTTTTTTTTACTTAAAAATTTAATCAATTAAAAAATAAGGAAAAAATAGGTAAAAAGGGACAAAAAATTTGGATTTTTTTTATTTAGAATTATCAATTCTTAGAATTTGGAATCATTCTAATCTAAGTATTTCTTATTGTCGAGCCATAGTAATTGCTCCTATCAAGGAAACTAAAAGAATTATAGAAATGAGTTCAAAGGGAAGAAAAAAATCTGTTGCTAAATGAATCCCAATTTGTTGAACGTTATTTATGAGGTCCTGTTCTATAATTTGGTTTGATCTTGTAGTCCAAAGAATCCCGTACCATGATGTATCTAGGATAGTAGTCATTAGTGAAAAAAGAATAGTTGTACAAACCATTGAAGTAACCCCATCTCCAATGGTCCAAAGATAGGAATCTTTGGAATATTGTGAAGTATTCATGAACATTACAGCAAATAAGATCAATACATTTATGGCTCCGACATAAATAAGGAGCTGTGCGGCAGCTACAAAATAGGAGTTCAATGAAATATAGAATAAAGATATCGAAATAAGAACAAATCCCAACGAAAAGGCAGAATAAATTGGATTGGTAAGTAATACTACCCCTAGACCCCCTAATACAAGAACTGATCCCAGAAATACCACAAGAATATCATGTATTGGTCGAGGTAAATCCATTATGTAAAAAAAAAACAAAGAAATTGAAATATATCATGACCATACTAAAAGGTCCAGGAAAGGAAAAGGGATTACCCTATTTTCTTCTTGTATAAAATATAGTTTATGATAAATTTGTCATAGAATGAAAAGGAAATATGGATTAATGTAAATAGAATTTTTATCCGAAAAAAGACTAGTTTGAATAGTGGTTCAAATTGTATATTTCGAAATCATCCCATCACGAAAAATAGATTGTCAGTTTCAATCAAAGAGTGATTTTCGACAATCAATAGTTTTGAGTTTTCTTTGTAGTTACTGACTAACCAAAAAAAATCTTAGTAATTAGTAATCGTTCTTGAATCAAAGGAATTCTCTTTATCTATTTGGAATTGAGTCGAATTCATAACAGTTTGAATTGTGTAATCTCCAATTATTGAGATTGGTAACCGACCCAAAGCAATTTGATTATAATTCAATTCATGACGATCATAAGTAGAAAGTTCATATTCTTCAGTCATTGATAAACAGTTTGTTGGACAATACTCGACACAATTACCACAAAATATACAAACCCCGAAATCAATACTATAATTTAGCAATTGTTTCTTTTTAATATCTCTTTCCAATCTCCAATCAACAAGGGGTAGATCTATCGGGCATACACGAACACATACTTCACAAGCAATACATTTATCAAATTCAAAGTGGATTCGACCCCGGAAACGCTCTGACATGATCGATTTTTCATAAGGATATTGAATAGTGACAGGTAAACGATTTGTGTGGGATAAGGTAATTATGAAACCTTGACCAATGTACCTTGCAGCTCGTATTGTTTGTTGACCATAATTCATGAACCCAGTTACCATAGGGAACATATTGTAAATATCAATGAGAAAATGGAAGTTTCTTTCTCTTGTTTGAGAGATATTATGAATCGAGAATCTTGTTATCGTATTCTGTTATTTATAGTGAGACAAGTTGAGAAGAAGTTGTTAATAAAAGATTACCTAGAGAAATAGGTAAAAGAAATTTCCATCCAAGATTTAATAACTGGTCTATTCTCATCCTAGGTAAAGTCCATCTTGTTGTGATAGAAATGAAGAGAAACAAATAAGCCTTAGCTAATGTAATAAAGATACCAATTGTCATTCCAAAAATTCCAGCCATTTTCTTTATTTTAAAAAGTTCAGGAATGGATATGTACGGAATAGAGAAATTCCACCCACCTAAGTAAAGAATTGTGACAAATAATGAAGAAACTAATAGATTTAGGTAAGAAGCAAGATAAAAGAGAGCATATTTGATACCCGAATATTCGGTTTGATAACCTGCTACTAATTCCTCCTCTGCTTCTGGTAAATCAAAAGGCAATCTCTCACATTCGGCTAGAGAAGAAATTAGAAAAACTAGAAAGCCTATAGGCTGACGCCACAGATTCCACCCCCAAAAACCATATTTGGACTGTGCTTCAACTATATCAACTGTACTTGAACTGTTAGATAATCATAGTCGAAAAAAACATGACTGTTTTCATCGCTATTTCAAAACCGTACATGAAACCTCAGCTTCATACGGCTCCTCTATGGCCACAAAAAATGTAAGGACTAGTTCGGTATTATCGGCATCTTTCTTTGGGGGTAGACAGAATAAAGATAGATCGGAGAGTCCCAAATTAGACCAATGGAATTCTGTCTGCTAGAATAATCAAAAAGTTGCTTCCGAATTGATCTTATCCTTTATAATGAGAATCTCTCTTTGTTCGGTAATAACTGAATCTTTCAATAAAATACTCGTTATATCAATAAATATAAAGAATTAGGCATTAGTTCATGAATCATGATAAGAATTGTATATGTATGAATATGGAAGAAAGAATAAAGAAAGATTTTTTTTATTATTCATACCATATATGGCATTCCATTTCTTTTTTCCTCTTCTTCTGTCTCAGGGGAGGGTACTTCAAAAAAAAATAAAGGATTAATTCGTTCTTGATAGTCATTTCTTTAATCAGTGAATAGGAGCATACTCTAGATCGGAATCGTAAGGAAGTACTACTTGATCATTTCTACCAATTTCAAGTCCTTATTATGATTCGTTTTATGTGGAAAAACCTCTTTTTTGATACCTTACATTATCTCGATTACTAATCTTTTGTGTACCTTGGTGTTCCTAACTGTCCACTGACTTTTGATTGATCGCCGGTATAGTAATAAATAAAAGAAAGTAGTAGAAACTCCATACAGTTGATCTTTTGTTTGCACCCGCTTCAAGATATGATGACTAATCAAAAAATCGGAATCTTGGGGTAAACAGTTTACGCTACTTATGTTTACTTCAACTTGATTCTTGTACATAGGGAATGAGATTTTTTATTCTTACTACAAATTGATAAGCTGTTTTGTTTCACTCATATAACTATCTGGTTTAACTCATCAACCCGAATGCTGAATAAAAAAATGAGAATATCTATTCAATACATTGAACCTCTTTTTGTTCTTTGATTTTTAGAAGAAAAAGAGGTAAAAGTTCATATTCCAACGAATCACACGTAGAGATATTGATAATACACATAGAGTTAATGGTATTTCATAACTAATAGATTGAGCAGCAGCTCGTAGACCACCTGAAAAGGAATATTTATTATTCGATCCATATCCTGACATAAGAAGACCAATAGGAGCAATACTTGAAATGGCGATCCATAAAAAAACACCTATACCGAGATCAGCTAAAACAAGACGATACTCAAAAGGAATTACTAAATAGCTTAGTAGAACTGATATAACTGCTATAGACGGTCCGACACTAAACAGACGAATATCTCCTCGAGATGGGAGGAGATCCTCTTTCAAAAGTAATTTAGTCCCATCTGCTATAGCTTGAAGAATTCCCAACGGACCAGCATATTCAGGCCCAATACGCTGTTGGATCGCTGCAGATATTTCTCTTTCTAACCAAACAATTACTAGTACTCCTATTATGATTCCCAATAGCAGGGTCAAAATAGGTACAATCCATATCAGTCCATAGACTTCTTTGAAAAATCCCGATGTAGAGAAAGAATTGATAGTTTGTACTTCTGTCGTATCAATTATCATTTCAACGATCAACTTCTCCCATAATGATATCTATACTACCTAATATCGTCATGATATCAGCCAATTTCATTCTTTTAACTAGCTGAGGAAGAATTTGCAAATTGATAAAACCGGGTGGACGAATTTTCCATCTCCAGGGGAAAACACTATTATCTCCTATCAAATAAATCCCTAATTCCCCTTTTGGGGCTTCCACTCTCACATAAAGTTCTTGTTTCGACAATTCAAAATTGGGTGAAGGTTTTTTACTTATAAATCTATATGCAAAATCATTCCATTCGGAATTCTTTGCTCTATCAAAGCGTCGGACTTCTAAACTCTCATAGGGTCCTCCAGGAATTCCCTCTAGAGCCTGTTGAATTATTTTTATGGATTCCCTCATTTCACCGATTCGTACTAAATAACGAGCTAATGAATCTCCTTCTTTTTGCCATTGGATTTCCCAATCGAATTCATTGTAACACTCATAATTATCAACTTTACGAAGATCCCATTGGATTCCAGAAGCTCGTAACATTGGACCGGATAAACCCCAATTTACTGCTTCTTCTCCACCAATAATGCCCACTCCTTCCACTCGTTCCAAAAAAATGGGATTCCGTGTAATCAGTTTTTGATATTCAACAAAAACTGTTAAGAAATAATCGCAGAAATCGAAACATTTCTCTATCCATCCATAAGGTAGATCAGCAGCTACCCCCCCGATGCGGAAATAATTATGCATCATTCGCATACCTGTGGCGGCTTCGAATAGATTGTATATCAATTCTCTCTCTCTGAAAATATAGAAGAAAGGAGTCTGTGCACCGATATCTGCCATAAAAGGTCCAAGCCATAACAAATGAGAAGCTATACGGCTCAATTCCAGCATAATAACTCGGATATAGCTAGCTCTTTGAGGTACTTGAACATTTTCCAATTTTTCTGGTGCATTTACCGTTATTGCCTCTGTGAACATAGTAGCTAAATAATCCCACCGTGTTACATAAGGTAGATATTGTATAATTGTTCGGTTTTCCGCTATTTTTTCCATTCCTCTGTGTAAATAGCCCAATATGGGTTCACAATCAATAACATCTTCACCATCGAGAGTAAGGATCAGTCGAAGAACACCATGCATTGATGGGTGGTGAGGACCCATATTGACTATCATGAGATCTTTTCTTGTAACCGGTACAGTCATATCTTTTCTTCCTGAATTCATTATTCCATGAATTCCTCAAAGTGAGGCTCATCAAAATGAAAAATCGAATACTACTAAAAAAAAATTCAAACGATGAAATTAACGAGTTTGTGGCTCTCGAATATTCAACTGATCAATTAATTTATTATAACGTACTCGATTTTTCTTTGACAAATAAGTCAGCAACCGTTGACGTTTTCCCAGAATTTTTCGTAGACCCCTTTCCGATAAAAAATCTTTTTTGTGCAATTCTAAATGGGAAGTAAGTCTCTGTATCTTATTGGTGAAACTGAATACTTGAAATTCAACAGAACCCTTATTTTCTTCTTGTGGAATAATAGGAGTGAATGAATTTTTGATCATAAATAACAAAATTTTTCTATCTTTTTTCTTTCTTTTTCATGGATGATTTTTCCGATCAGGAAAAATCAAAAAATCAGAATTATGCCAGTTATTTGAATCTAGTACACACAAAAATTTGGATTGATTCATATACTACTTTTTTATTCTATCCAAATCAAATGAAGGATTTGATTATGTGACAAATCAAATTTTCCGGAGAAATTTTATCACCTTTGGTCCCGAAAGGTAGATATTTGGATTTCTCGATATTTTATTTGAGAAAATAGAACCCCGGATCCAGTAAGAAATCAATTCGCAACGATAGCTCGGAGGGAGCTCATTAATTTGCGAATCCCCCTCTTCTTCCCACTCGGATTCCGAAAATGGGAGTGAATACGATGGGTCCAACTCCTCTGATGGATCGTCGATTGACGGTTTGAAATACTTAACACCCTTGTTTATTTCTTCTAGTAAATTGAGAACACCTATTAAGAGTTTTAGTTTCTTCATGGTATTATATGAACCGCTCAATCTGGTGAAGAAGAGGACTAAAATGATTTCTTAAAAAAACTCTTCCAACTCTTGATACAAGATAAAGTCCTTGTCAGCGGAATCATAGGACTCATCAGAATCATAGTCCTTATCATCTGATTCCTCCTTTTCTGATTCTGAATCAGAATCAATATCCTTTTCCTCCTTTTCTGATTCTGAATCAGAATCAATATCCTTTTGATCAATATCCTTTTCTGATTCTGAATCAGAATGAACATCCTCTTTTTCATTAAACGAGTCTGATTCCAGTGACTCTTTAAAATCAAAAGGATCTTGACCATTAATAGGTCCGTGGCCGTTAATAGGTCTTTCCCACAAAGACAGGACTTATTTATTTTTTGTTAGCATTAGTGATAAATCTGTAACTGTAAAAGTTGTACAATTCTATGTGATTAAGCATTGTGATATCCTCATATTTCCATTCCAAATAATTTTGAAGCTTAGTAGCTTTTTATCGAAAAAAATACCTTTAGTTGATCATTATTTATCGACGATCCCTATCTATAGATCAATCTAGTGGAATTTCTATTCTGTTTGATAAATCACATGAGATTTTAGTGAACTCCATCTATGTCCATATATGGATTTTCGACATAAAAATAAGACAAATAAGGAAACCTGAAAATTAACTACTAATAATTTTCAAGAATAATCCCCTTTATTTTTATTAAGGGGATTCATTTCACTCTTTTTAGTAACAGTGAGAAAAAAAATTGGATCAATATTATGCTTATGTTGGCCAATAAGAAAATTATTAACAAAAATTTTCTTAATAATTAAGAATATTAAGAATTCAGAAATCTTAGAATTCTTTGTTTGGTTTCAGGACCATGACCAAAACTTTTCTATTCAGTTTTAGGACCTGGAGTTTTTGGTTCAGAAATCTTAGAATTATTTCTTGGGCTTGAAGAACATTTCGTCCCCAAGAACCTTTTCTAGAAAAGAAAAAAAAGACTGAGCTGGTACATTTTTTCCTTTCTGCAATGGTGGTATATTTTGTCCTTTGACCAATCTTCTTATTTTTTCTTTTATTTCACCTTTTAGATATACCAAATACGAATAGTTTGGAATAGTCCTATGTGATGTTTTTCTTATAAGAGATCTCTCTTGATCAGAAATAGATTCAAAGAAATTCTCATCACATTTTTCTAGAATATAATACATAAACGCAATAACGCCATCATAAGGTAATGTGTCAGGTTCATAGGTAGAACGTCTTGCCTCATGAATCTCTTGGTAGAGATGCTGAAGTTCTGAATTATTCAAATCAGTAAATTCCTGCTTTTTATTTCCAATCGAACTAGGTTTTTTGCTTTATTCGCATCTAGTTCGAGTTCTTGGATAGTTCGCATTCTGCACCTCCGGTCTGAGTTTCTAAAAACTATCATGTTATCGGGATATAATCCCTTAAAATTGAAAATACATACCAGTAAGAATGAATAAGATTTTTCAAATTCTGTAGCATAGCTATGATGAAATCAAAAGTCTGCAACAGAGTTTCCAAAAAAAAAAGGGCTATAACTCAAATATTCGAAAAAAGAAAGAAAAAAATTCAAAGATTGGATACCCCTTTACAATACAAAAAAAAGGTATATTTGTATCTATTTATAAAGAAATTAAGGAAAAAAGTCTTTAAGAATTCTGCGAATTTCTTTATTCCTATATTGGTATAGGAAATAGACTATTTTCGAATTCTATCTAGATTGTGGATACATATGTATCCTTAACATACTGAAACGACTTCCATTATTCGTATCAAACCAATAGATTTGTCATATAAGTCTTAATTTCATATCTCCGAATAGAAAAAGAAGTAAAAATATCTTCATATATCAGACGTTCACTAATTAGTACTGCATCTTCAGAATTATAACCCTCCCATGGCATATAAGCTACTAATATGTTTTTTCCTAAAGCGAGTTCCCCATCAACTGTAGCGGCACCGTCCGCCAAAATTTGACCTTTTTTAACGCATTTACCTCCCTGAACCCGGGGTTTTTGATGGATCAAAGTTTTTTTGTTGGAACCTTGATACTTAACTAAAGGAATACTGAAAGTATTCCCATTCCTTGAAAAAAGGATCTTTTGACTATTAGTATAAAGGACCTTTCCCTGATGCTCAGCTATAAGTGAAAACCCCGAATCTACAGCCGTTTGGCCTTCTAGTTTCAACGAAAAAATGCATATCTTTGATTTACTTGAATAAGGAAAGGTGAAAATCCATGATTTCTTGTCTTCATTCCTTTTTCTTCTATTTGATACATAGATTGGAAGGCTTTTTTGATAGAGTAAGACAGAATGGATTCAAAAAAAAAAGATGTTTGACATATATATTCGAGAGAGTCATATATTGATTATATGCAAATATCATCTTGCATATATATTCTAGTATAATAGAAAAATATTGATGATATGAGAATACTATCTTCCATATATGAAATGAGACATGTAAGGGGGACACTACGACGAAGTTCCGGGAGTTACGAAGGAAGCTTGGGACTTATATTGTTTATGGGTTGAGAACAAAAGTTGAACTCTAAGAGGTAGAATCTGCCGTTGTTCCTCAGTAGCTCAGTGGTAGAGCGGTCGGCTGTTAACTGATTGGTCGTAGGTTCGAATCCTACTTGGGGAGATTGGATTAGTTCTTAATGAAAGAATAAAGAATTTCATTAAATAAAGGCTTTGCCTTAGCAAGAGGTAACTCTTTCCCCATCTTTGTTTCTATTGCAAAAAAGCTT